ATCTTTCACGTGGTATTTTTTGCTTCTTTTTTTATCTCAAAAAAGAAAAATGGAAACTTAGGAAAGTGCTTTATAAACATATGTATAAAAAGAACATATTTCATTTAGTTTCCTTATGCCCACTATAACCAGTTATTTCGGTTTTCTACTAGCAGTTTTAACTATAACCGCAGGTATTTTTATCAGTCTGAATAAGATACGACTTATTTGATTTGAAATTTTTAGATGAATTCGATTCGAAATTTTGAAATATTCTAGATCTTCCATAGTTACTTATCATGTAAATTTGCAATTTTTCGTGATTGAGACTCATGGTAAATACAAATTCATATTTAAGGATAGATATTACCCTCCCTTTTTTTCCTTTCAAACAAATTCAAATGATTGAAGTTTTTCTATTCGGAATCGTCTTAGGTCTAATCCCTATTACTTTGGCTGGGTTATTTGTAACTGCATATTTACAATATCGACGTGGTGATCAATTGGATCTTTGATTAAGTAACATCTCCTTTGTTTATTGACCTCCTACTCCTATTTCGTTGTTTTAGGATTAAAATTAAATTAACAACGGAGATCAAAATCAGACTTTAGATTAGACTGTTATCCCTTTATTTCCGTATCATTCTCGTTCTCGATTCGATATAACAATAATGTAATCACGCTCTGTAGGATTTGAACCTACGACATCGGGTTTTGGAGACCCGCGTTCTACCGAACTGAACTAAGAGCGCTTTTTTTCATAAAAAATTTTTTTTATGTGATGCTAATGCATCTTGCATGCATATACTGACTAAATAGCAATAGTTATCCATAGTGAACTATTGCTATTTAGTTAGTATGTCCAATTTTAATTCGTCTCAATTGATCTATTTTTACTGCTCATACAATAACTAATAGTATGGGATAGGGATGACAGGATTTGAACCTGTGACATTTTGTACCCAAAACAAACGCGCTACCAAGCTGCGCTACATCCCTTTCCATGTCCATGGGTTTCCAGTTTCATTCTAAAGAATCTTTGTCTTGTTTTCCACATTTTTTTCTTTTTTTTTTTACTTTCTCATATCCTATTAAATAATATCGAACTAATTAAATAATATCGAACTATATGTAATTATGTATTACAAATTATTCTATTTCTATATTCTATCGAATAAAAATATTTAATTAAATTAAAGGGAATATATAGATATAGAGTTAGAGTATAATAGTAACTAAAGAATCTAAAAACAAAGAATATATATATAAAGAATCTAAATATCAAAAATTTTTTTAAATATGAAAAATAGAATATAGAATAATAAAAAATATTCTTATTATTTTTATATTATAATATATATTATAATAATCAAATTCATAATTTCAGAAAATTCATTATAGAATAATATAGTTAAAATAATATTATAGAATGAAATAAAAAAAAAATATCTCATGAATCGTTATTCAATTCAAATTGAATTCGGACTTCCCCCGACAAATGCAAGTGATTATTAAAAAAATAAAATAACTATTTTATCATATTCCTATATGTAATTATGTATTACAAATTACAAGAAAAAAACGAAGGAGGATTTGAAATGCGAGATCTAAAAACATATCTCTCTGTGGCACCAGTGGCAAGTACTCTATGGTTCGCGGTTTTAGCGGGTCTCTTGATAGAAATCAATCGTTTATTCCCGGATGCATTGATATTCCCCTTTTTTTAATTCTAGTTATTGGAATTGGGACTGGAAGGTGTGACGAAGATTAGATATCAAATCAAATATCTGTGATTAATTCCTTCTTTTTTCGAATTAGAAGAAGTTTCAAAGAAAGGGAAAGGTGGATTTGGCCTCAGTGAAACTCGGAATTTTTGCCAGGTTTCAATGGAATTGAATAAAAAGTTCAATTCCATTGCTATTTATAATAGAGTGAGACCACAAATGGAATTGGAATACTTGGGCAGGGGCAATAATATCATAGAAGATACTTAACTTAAATGAAAAGTCAAATACTTTACTGCGATTCGAAATATAGTTCGAAATCATTTTATTACTGAATTTTTACTGTACTATAAAAATTAATTGGAACGAAATATTTGATAATTTTATTTTGAATTATCAACTTATACTTTTTTAGTTCCTTTTTTATTCTTCGCTTCAAATCTGAAAATCGAAGAGTTAAGTGAATCAAAAAATCAAAGGAGGTTCATGCATGGCCAAGGGTAAAGATATCCGAATTACTGTTATTTTGGAATGTACTAATTGTGATAAAAAGAGTGTTAATAAGGAATCAAGGGGGATTTCTAGATATATTACTCAAAAGAATCGACACAATACGCCGAATCGATTGGAATTGAGAAAATTCTGTCCCTTTTGTTGCAAACATATGATTCACGCAGAGATAAAGAAATAGAGAAAATGGCTCGCTTGTGTGTTACCCTTACAGATAAAAAATAATCTTTCAGATAGAAGATATATTCTAAAAATTATATTATAATTCAATTATAAATTTATATAATAAATAGAACATTAAGAATATTTTTTATATTATATATAATAAAATTATATTATATAGCATATATATATATAACAAACATTAACAAACATATAGAAAAAAATAAGAATATAAATAAATTTTTATAAGAAATAGGATTTTCGGTATAGGAATAAAAAAACCATGGATAAATCTAAGCGACTCTTTCTTAAATCTAAATCTAAGCAATCTTTTCGTAGGAGTTTGTCCCCGATCCAATCGGGGGATCGAATTGATTATAAAAACATGAGTTTACTTTATCGATTTATTAGTCAACAAGGAAAAATATTATCTAGAGGCGTGAATAGATTGACCTTAAAACAACAACGATTAATTACGATTGCTATAAAACAAGCTCGTATTTTATCTTTGTTACCTTTTGTTAATAATGAAAAAAAAAAAATTTCAAAAAAGCGAGTCGACCACTAGAACTACTACGACTGTTCTTAAAAAAAAAAAAAATAGAGTTACTCTTCAATTGAATTCAATTTTGAATCTAAACTCAATGAAAATGTGGATTAATATTTTGTTCGAAAACTACGACAATCCTATTGGGGTTCTTGCGTTGTAAGAAAAAAGAGAATAGGTAAAGAAGAATAAATCTTTTTTTTTTAAGCGCGGTTTTTTATTTATTTTGATGACTTTGTCATATGAATTCTAATTCTATTTTATCATACAAATCGCTTCTGTTTTACCACCTTCCCGGAGTTGAATCTCCGGGGAATTTTTATTTGTTTATCAGATCGTTGGCAATCATAAAAATACAATTCCCCTTTAATATAGCTATTTGTGCAACTATTTTACGATTAAGAAGTAATTGCCTCTTGTACATATTAGACATTAACTTACTATAAATATAGTATATTTTCTTATTCTGGCCAATTATTGCGTTTATTCGACTGATCCACAAACTGCGAAAATCCCTTTTTTTCCTATCTCTATCCCGATTAGCGGAAACCAAAGCTTTTATTTTCTGTTGTAAAATAGTTCGAGTAAGTTTTGAATGAGCTCCGCGAAAGTTTGATGTAAATAAACGAATTTTTGTCCTTCGTTTTCGAGCGATATATCCTCGTTTAATTCTGGTCATTGAATAAACTTTGATGAATAACTATTTGATTTTTTCTTTCAGTTATTCTTTTATCCTTCCTAGTCTATTAATAACAAAAAGGGATTCTTCCAATGTATAAAATAATAATTCCAATGGCTTTTGCTACTCTAACCTTCCCAACCACGGTTTTTTTCTTTTTTTTTTTTATTTTGAATTAAATAGAAATGGAGAAAGAAATGGTGGGTTCCATCGTTTCTATGATTACGTTTTAAACGGTGAGGTCCTCTCTATACACCGGAGCCCCTTCCTTCATTGAATCTTCATTTAATCAATGTTATTGTTAACTTGTACAGTTCACACTCATGGGCTCTACCCATTAAATATCTAGTAATAGGTCTTTCACAAAGAAATCTAGCTATACAGTAACGGTATTTAAGTATGAAGATTAACTGGGTAGTTGACCCTCTTAGTCCGTTCTTGCAAAATTTAGGACATAATTTTTCTTTATTTGAAATAGGATTTTTCCCGCTTAATGGATAACCATTTGTTACCAATGGGAAAGTCTTTTTCATCTTAAATTGCAAATTAAAGTGATTCGGTTTGCACCAATCGAAATCATAAATTTTATACACAATTCTTATTATATTAATAGAATTTTAGTCTATTATCTAAAAAAACGAGTCGCACATACACCCTAGTACATGTTCCTCTGCGCTGAGGGCATCCCCGAAGAGCGGGAGATTTTGTGACATTTCGGATTGGCTTTCTTGTGTTTCTAAGAAGTTGTTTTATAGTTGGCATGGTGAGTTAAGTTATATATATATAATGATCTGGTTTAGATAAATCCTAACCCGATAATTATGAATTATTTAGATTCTATAAAATATCTTTGGTATACGTAGGTAAGAATTGAAAAAAGATAAAATGAGATATTTCTGAGGAATCCTTTATCCTCAGAAATATCTCATTTTATTTTATCTTTTTTCAATTTTTTTTATCGAAAATTCCCCTGGCTTGCTACCATATCAATAATTCCGTAGGCTTGGGCTTCTTCTGCTGACATATGCAAATCCCTTTTCATGTCGTAGGCTATCTGCCATGAAGGTTTGCCTGTTCTTTGTGCATAAATCTCTATAATAGTTTCGTGCATTTTGAGTAATTCATTCGCGTCCAGGAGACAGTCTCTTGTTTGTCCATCCTGCAAAGAACTAGCAGGTTGATGGATCATTATCCTAGCGTGAGGGAATGCTAGACGTTTGGTACTTTGTCCTGCTGCCAAAATAAGAGATGCCATTGAAGCGGATAATCCTACGCCTACTGTCTGTACTTCTGCTTCTACAAAATTCATAGTATCATACATAGCCATTCCAGATATTAATTCTCCGCCCGGAGAATTTATAAACAGATATAAATCTCTGGTTTTGTCCTCTAGACTGAGATATATCATGAGACCTGTAAGTTGATTTGCTATTTCACTGTTTATCTCTTGACCTAAAAAAAGTAGTCTTTCTTGATAAAGGAGATTATATAAGTCAATCCAAGATGCATCATCATCTCCAGGAACTAAATACGGGACCTTTGGGATACCTACTGGCATAATATTAAAATGAAGTTCTATATCTTAGCTATCTTGCTTTGGTGTTAAAACGTTAAACCGACCATATTATATCTTAGCTATCTTGCTTTGGTGTGAAAATGTTACATCGACCATATTATATTTTATAGACAAACTCATATAAAGTCAAGTCCCCCCCCCACCACCATTGCGTATTGTTACTTATCGGGTATAGAATAGATCTGCTTCTTTTTGTTCTTACGAATGAATATAATTGTTCCAAGTTCCATTATTACTAAACAACTAGAACAAATATGAATTCTTTATGCGAGATTATGCAAGATAATTTACTGAAAGGGGAGGGTCCATAGTATAGTTTTTTACAGTGCAATAAAGTTACATAGTGTCTATTTTTTGTTGATAGAAGAGGTATTTTCATGGGTTTGCCTTGGTATCGTGTTCATACCGTTGTATTAAATGATCCCGGCCGTTTACTTTCTGTCCATATAATGCATACAGCTCTAGTTGCTGGTTGGGCCGGTTCGATGGCTCTATATGAATTAGCAGTTTTTGATCCCTCTGACCCTGTTCTTGACCCAATGTGGAGACAGGGTATGTTCGTTATACCCTTCATGACTCGTTTAGGAATAACCAATTCCTGGGGTGGTTGGAATATAACAGGAGGGACTATAACGAATCCAGGTATTTGGAGTTACGAAGGTGTGGCCGCGGCACATATTGTGTTTTCGGGCTTGTGCTTTTTGGCGGCTATCTGGCATTGGGTCTATTGGGATCTAGAAATCTTTTGTGATGAACGTACTGGAAAACCTTCGTTGGATTTGCCAAAAATCTTTGGAATTCATTTATTTCTTGCAGGGGTGGCTTGTTTTGGTTTTGGCGCATTTCATGTAACAGGATTGTTTGGTCCTGGAATATGGGTGTCCGATCCTTATGGACTAACAGGAAGGGTACAATCCGTCAATCCCGCATGGGGTGTGGAAGGTTTTGATCCTTTTGTTCCGGGGGGAATAGCCTCTCACCATATTGCAGCAGGTACATTAGGCATATTAGCGGGTCTTTTCCATCTTAGTGTGCGTCCACCTCAACGTCTATACAAAGGATTGCGTATGGGAAATATTGAAACCGTCCTTTCCAGTAGTATCGCTGCTGTATTTTTTGCAGCTTTTGTTGTTGCTGGAACTATGTGGTATGGTTCAGCAACTACCCCGATTGAATTATTTGGTCCCACTCGTTATCAATGGGATCAGGGATACTTCCAGCAAGAAATATATCGAAGAGTTGGTGCTGGGCTAGCCGAAAATCAAAGTTTATCAGAAGCTTGGTCTAAAATTCCTGAAAAATTAGCTTTTTATGATTACATCGGCAATAATCCGGCAAAAGGGGGGTTGTTTAGAGCAGGCTCAATGGACAATGGCGATGGAATAGCCGTCGGTTGGTTAGGACATCCTATCTTTAGAGACAAAGAGGGGCGTGAACTTTTTGTACGTCGTATGCCTACTTTTTTTGAAACATTTCCGGTTGTTTTGGTAGATGGAGACGGAATTGTTAGAGCTGATGTTCCTTTTCGAAGGGCAGAATCGAAGTATAGTGTCGAACAAGTAGGTGTAACTGTTGAATTCTATGGTGGCGAACTCAATGGAATCAGTTATAGTGATCCTGCTACTGTGAAAAAATATGCTAGACGTGCTCAATTGGGTGAAATTTTTGAATTAGATCGTGCGACTTTAAAATCAGATGGTGTTTTTCGTAGCAGTCCAAGGGGTTGGTTTACTTTTGGACATGCTTCGTTTGCTCTGCTCTTCTTTTTCGGGCACATTTGGCATGGTGCTAGAACCTTGTTCAGAGATGTTTTTGCTGGTATCGATCCAGATTTGGATGCTCAAGTAGAATTTGGAGCATTCCAAAAACTTGGAGATCCAAGCACAAAAAGACAGGCAGTCTGATAGAAAGAACATTCGTTTGTTCCTTTTCAATTCGACTTTTTTTGTTATGATATTGATATAGGGAACTGAATAAATTTTTATTTGAATCATTGCAGTTTGTGTTACTCTTGTTCTTTCTTTTTCTTTATCCAGGAGATAATCCTCCCAAAACAGGTATGAAAGCTATAATTGTAAACCACGATCAAATCTATGGAAGCATTGGTTTATACATTCCTCTTAGTCTCGACTTTAGGAATCATTTTTTTCGCTATCTTTTTTCGAGAACCCCCTATAGTTCCAACTAAAAAGGTGAAATGATTTTTCATTATATCAATTGAAGCAATGAGCCTCCAATATCGTAATATTGGGGCTCATTACTTTAACTAGTCCCCATGTTCTTCGAATGGATCTCGTAGTTGTTGAGAGGGTTGCCCAAAAGCAGTATATAAGGCATACCCGGTAAAACTTACAATTAAACCAGATATAGAGATGGCAATTAGGGTTGCTGTTTCCATTATTATATAATATCAAGACCAAAATGGATCTAGATCTATAGGGTAAGATCCTATATTTACAGCGGAATGGTATACAAAGTCAACAAATCTCAATGAATAAAAAGTAGGATTTATGGCTACACAAACCGTTGAGGGTAGTTCTAGATCTGGTCCAAGACGAACTTTTGTAGGGGATTTATTGAAACCATTGAATTCAGAATATGGTAAAGTAGCTCCTGGATGGGGAACTACTCCTTTTATGGGTGTTGCAATGGCTCTATTTGCGGTATTTCTCTCTATTATTTTAGAGATTTATAATTCGTCCATTTTACTGGACCAAATTGCTAAGAATTAGATTCACAAGAACCAACTAATTAGTTTTTTTGAAGAGAAGGTAAAGTTTTGCATTTAAGTCTTTGATTTGGTAGTTCGACCGTGAAACTTCTTTGTTTCTGTATTTCCGGAATATGAGTGTGTGACTTGTTATAATGGATCCTATTGATAAAACAGAACATAAAAAGGATCCATCATCTTGATAGAGATGGCTTTACCCCGTCAGATATTTATTCTAGTATCTGGAACACGGAATATAGAAAATAGATTCTGAAGTATTAGAACTATGATTCATACTTAATATTTCTATTTAAACCTCGCAACCGGACTAAAAAAAATTTAAAGAGTTAGAAGAATAAAATGAACGATTTTTATTCTTTTAAACTGCCCCCGCTTATATTTATTTTGATCAAAGGGCAAAAGTTTCTTTGAATTTTTTTCATTATATCTATTCACTGTCATTGAATAAGTGATGATCCAGCAGTTCTTACTCAGGGAATTTTTGGACTTCGATTAAAGGTTTTTTTGAAAATCATCGTGGTTCTGGTATGAATCTGAGGTTTTTGAATTGATTCATAGGGTCTTAACAAGAAAATTCCTATCAATAATAATCAAAAAACAACAGTAAAATAAAAATCGCATTACATACACAAATAAAAAAAATGAAGTAAATAATAGAATATTCAAGAGGCCTCGAAGAATCAAGAGAAAAGACTAGTGAGCCGACTTGAGATTTTGGCATTAGAACTAAAAAGAATTTGGGATTTCTATTTTTTTCTTATCTTCCTTCAAATTGGAATATTAGGATTAAGTTAAGAAGTTTAAAACTTACACATATCCGTTTTACAAATAACCAGTATTTTAGTATTTTTGTTTGAGCCGTACGAGATGAAATTCTCATATACGGTTCTCAGGGGGGTCCCTTGGTTTACCTATCTCAATAAAGTCTATGATTGGTTCGAAGAACGTCTTGAGATTCAGGCGATTGCCGATGATATAACTAGTAAATACGTTCCTCCTCATGTCAATATATTTTATTGTTTAGGAGGAATTACACTTACTTGTTTTTTAGTCCAAGTAGCGACGGGGTTTGCTATGACTTTTTATTATCGTCCGACCGTTACAGAGGCTTTTGCCTCTGTTCAATATATAATGACTGAGGCTAACTTTGGTTGGTTAATCCGATCAGTTCATCGATGGTCGGCAAGTATGATGGTCTTAATGATGATCTTGCACGTATTTCGCGTGTATCTCACTGGTGGTTTTAAAAAACCTCGCGAATTAACTTGGGTTACGGGTGTAGTTTTGGGTGTATTAACTGCATCCTTTGGTGTAACTGGTTATTCCTTACCGTGGGACCAAATAGGTTATTGGGCAGTAAAAATTGTAACAGGTGTACCCGACGCTATTCCTGTAATAGGATCGTCGGTGGTAGAGTTATTGCGCGGAAGCGCTAGTGTGGGACAATCTACCTTGACTCGTTTTTATAGTTTACATACTTTTGTATTACCTCTTCTTACTGCCGTATTCATGTTAATGCACTTTCCAATGATACGTAAGCAAGGCATTTCAGGTCCTTTATAGACAATATGGATCATAGAAATTTGTAATCAATCATGTATCATTTTGGGGAGGAGCAATAGTATTTCATTGCTACAAATATGGATTATTTTTTTTTTTAATAAGACATGTATTTGGATATTTCCCTTCAACTTAACAAAAGAAATTGGATTATTTATTTGACATATATGAATAATTGAAGGGAACTCTCCGAAAAAAGAATGGATTATGGGAGTGTGTGACTTGAACTATTGATTGGGCCGTGCAGATATATGACTTTATCTTATCTGCCACATTTGCATTCAAAATTAAATGTGTCTTTGTTCGAACCACTGCGCAAGCCTCCTACGGAGGATAGGTCGGTTCGCTTGAAGAGAATCTTTTCTATGATCAGACTCGATCACATCCTGCATGAACAGGCTTCGTAATATCCAGTAAAATAAGTAATGTGAGATAATCCAGATTATGTCTTATCTTATCTATTTAACTCTAACTTAATAGTATGGAAATGCATTCATTTCCTATGCATTGACTCAATTTACGATACTATCGG